TATTAAGAAATCTAATTGTTATTTTTGTATTGGTCATTAAGGAACACAAAAGAAAGGAGAAAAAAGGGTCGATTGACAAAAAAAATAATTTACAAGATAGAATTTATTTGTATCAATTCCAACAAATCTTGAACTTAAACTTAAAAAGAAGATTCTTGCATTTTTCCCTCCTACTGAGAAAGCGTCTATTTTTCGCGTATTTCTCAAAAAACTTCAATTGGTACGCGCAAGAAATAGGCCAATTCGGCAGCTTTTTGTTCAATTTCTCGTGGAGTCAAATTCTCATCAGTACGAGTTAAGGGAATGGTCCCCTGGCCCCGGATGTCCATATAAAGGACACGACGCGCATAAATACCCTCTTTAACTTCTATTCGAATGGACTGAATATCTTTTATAAGGAATCGGAGGAATATGCGACGATTTTTTCCAGGAAATCCCCAACGAAAAATACACACTGTGTCTTCCTTTCTATCGAATCGATCATAACCACTGCCTACATTCCAGGAAATTGTGCACCACAAATAGGAGCTAATAAAGAGACCCGCAATTCCGTAGAAAGACATCACGATTCCTTGTGGAAAAAAAACGATTTGCTGAGACGGAAAAAAAGATATCAAATTTCTACCAAGATAACTGGAAGTTCCAACCAATAAGAATCCTAATGAACCTAAAAAAAGGATAAAAGCCCAGCAGAAATTACTTATTTTTCGAGACCCCTTTATAAGTTCTATCCATATATGTTCTGATCGCCAACTCATACTTGATACGATTACATTTTATTAGAATTGAGAGAATACCTCAAATTAATTTGACTTTACTTTTTTTGTTTCCGAAGTAACTCTCATCAACTAGCACTAGTTTGATGTAAACCTTTAGGAGTAATTCATCAAATTAGTTAAATCTAATAAATCTAAAATAATAACATACCCTTCATATGATCCCACTATACATATAGATCCACCGACTTTCTCTTTCAGTTATCCAGTGATCCTGATCGATTTGAAAACAGCTAGAATTCATTTACCTATATATCATGTTTCTGCAGGTATAAGAGTTCTTTCCTTTATGTTCGTCAAAAATCACATGTTATACCATATTCTACTACATAGATATCTTATCTGTGTTATGATACAAATCTAAGTTTTGAAAAAAAAAAATGGAAGAGATTGGATCCCATCGGATCTAAATAATCTTATTTTTTTGAACATGAAGAGATAAAGAAGCCATTGCAATTGCCGGAAATACTAGGCCTACTAAAGGCACAAAAATAGAGGGAAAGCTGAAAGTTGTCATAGAATAGGTGCCTCGATTTATTATTTGTACCTGTTATTATTATTTATAAATAAAGATATCTTATAATAATTATAATTAAGAATTTGAATTCTTTTGAATTTTATTATTAATTTAATTCAATTTGAAATTCTTAGTATAGATCTAAGTATCTATATATCTATATTTAAATATCTAAGTGAATATATAGAAAGTTAATATATAGAATAAACGCAAAAAGTGTAGAACTAACCAAATGAACTTATTCATCTTTTGAATCTTTCTACACGAAAGATATATATAATAATCTACTTTTTCTTTTTCTTGATTTCTTTGTCTTTTATTCTTGTCTTCTAATTTTAGAATCTTAGAGATTATCGAAAGATTCATTAGAATCCGAACCAAACCAATAGGGATTTGTAGCTAAAACGGGATTTTCGGAAAATGGAAATAAAATAGGGAAAAATAAAAAACTCTCCATTTTTTATATTTGAATTATATACGTAAGATAAGAAGAAATTCGTTTTGTTTGCCTAATTTGACGAATTCACTCTTTTTTTGATAGAGACTTCTTAATTAGTAATCAGAAATATAGGTAAAAAAAGAATTATCCGCAACTTTTGATTCTTTCTACAATTCGATCTTATGTCACCAAAGAAAATTCCATTCTTATTTCCTTTGATTCCGATAAACTAACTACTCATTTGCTACAAATAACAAATAATTGAACTTACTGCTCTATTTCATTTTGATTCAAAGGAAAGAAAGCGTGGAACTTAAATAACTCACTTAGAACGCTTTTTAAAAGATTACGTGGTACCATTAGGTCGAATAAACCTTTCTGGAATAAATATTCAGCCACTTGCGAACCTTCAGGTACTGTTGTATTCAATGTTTGTTCAATTACTCTTTTACCCGCAAATGCAATATAGGCATTAGGTTCGGCAATAATGATATCACCCAACATACCAAAACTAGCTGTCACTCCGCCAGTAGTAGGAGATGTAAGGATTGATACATAAAATAACTTTTTATTTGATTGAAAATCATATAAAGTAGACGAAATTTTAGCCATTTGCATCAAGCTCAAACTCCCTTCTTGCATGCGTGCCCCCCCGGAAGCACATACTATAATAAGAGGTAGAAACTTATTGGTAGCGTACTCAATCAAACGGGTGATTTTTTCCCCGACTACAGATCCCATACTACCCCCCATAAACTGAAAATCCAT